TGATATAATTTGGAAATTTTTTTCCAGCGGAAGCAAACGTAGGAAACTGATATGATAAATCGTGATAGTCCTTCCATTAGCAATGGAGTGTCGGGTTTTGAATTAGATTGGGTAGCAGGACGGAAATATAATTCCTTTTTTAGTTATGGAAAGGCCAGAAGATACTTTAGTATACATATTCATCAAAGTCTTTGAGTACTCCGGCATTCAATCAATATTAATTCGATTGAATGGGTAATTGGCTTTTACTTAGATACTTTTATTCTTTTTTCGTTAACCTCTAGTCAAGAACATAATAAGACGCCCTCCGATTGTTTTCATAGAGACAATTAAGGAGATGGTAAGGATTAGATCAAAACAAAATGGGAAAGAAATAGGGTATGGGCTAGTAGTGATCTACTATTCTTCTATAAGTTTTTACTTAACTTAATGAAGGGCAACAAAAGAAAGAATAGATTTTTATTCTTTCTACATATTAGTATCATTTCTTTGATACTTCCAAGGGGGTCTCCACATATTTTGCTTGTGCTTAACCTTTTCTGATTATACTAGAAATTTTATAAGACCCTCTTAGAAGTGATAATTGGATTTATTGGATTGCTTCATCAACAATGTTAGGTCTGAATTACTTTTTGACTCTGCGTCAGTGATTCCACTATTATTTATTAGTGAACAATAATTCAATAATTCCTTCATAGAGATAGGGGACATAATTCACATGGATATAGTAAATCTCGCTTGGGCTGCTTTAATGGTAGTCTTTACATTTTCCCTTTCACTCGTAGTATGGGGAAGAAGTGGACTCTAGAAATACTACTAATTGAGTTTAGTAATTAAACTGTATCTATTTTTTTTTTATAAATCTTTCAGTTCCGAAAAGCCTTTTTTTAATTGAAATTTCACTATTTCAACACTATTTCAATTTAAAATTCAATTTTTAAATTGAAATAGAAATAAAAAATATCTGCATTTCCAAATTTTCTTGGGTTTTAGTGTAGTACTGGAATTTATGAATAATATATATGAAGAATACTCTTTCAATCAAACAAATATTTAAATTATTTCCGTGTTCCTATTTCGAAAGTAAAAAGAATACAAAGTAAAAGAAATACAAATGGTAGTAAATTTATTCCAACTGAATTCTTGATCAATTTTCTATTTCGATGAACCGACTCTTACCAAAATTAGATATGGACCGTGAGGAAGAGCTCCACTTTTTTTATTTTACTTTTTTGTTTCCCCTTTTATTATTCAAAGATAAATCAGTTATTACATTACGTAGATACACATTTTCTATCGGAAACAACACAGACATAGTAGTTGTCTAACCCGATACTACACAGACTAAAATATTGTCTTGGGCGAGTCACATATTGCGCACTTCCTGTTTGTTTTAATATTTGGGAAATTTTATTTATGTTGTGTTTGTTTTATTGAACTCACTGTTCAAACGTTAAAAATTGACGAGGTTTACTAACGCTTTCCCCCTTTTTTCGAAATCCGAAGAAGTTTCCATGGATCATCTGTCAACTGATCGATCAATGACTTCTTCGTCGGAATGCTAATAAAAAGATTATTTTCTTTTATTATACCCATCGAAGAGGCCTTTGATTCTTTTGATCGGGATTCATATTGAAAATAATCAGCAATCCGGGAATTAGAATCGTACGAGTCGCTTTTCGATCATTTCTAATTGATTGAAATCAACACAAATTAAATACAAGACAGATGTATAAAGCAAAGAAATAGAATTGGGGGGGGGGCACTATATATATTATATATATATATAATATGTAATTGATATCCATATATATATACACCGATATATAGTAATATGGCGATACTATTGTAGATTGATCTCTATTAAATTAACTTGCATTACAATACACCCTTATAGACTACAATAACATTATTGTAGTTATAGTATGGATAGTATGGTAGAAAGAAATATCTGAATCTTTCTACCATACTATGGTATCTCATAGAATACGGCTAATTCTAGTCTGCCCATTTCATTTAAGACGCGAAATTTGAATCCCTTTCTTCTGTTCAATTATTGATAAGAACAAAAAAGTCAAGTTTAATTCAAATTAATCACCTTGGCTGACTGTTTTTACGTATATTATAAGTAAAAAAGCGGTAGGAACTAGAATAAACAGTGCAGTAGCAATAAATGCGAGAATATTTACTTCCATAATCTCATTGTTTCATTTTTCTTTAATTCGCAATAACTCGGGAGTTAATCCCATAGAGATAATAAATCTTTCGCTTGTAAATTCAATGGGATGAATTACATCTCGATGATATCGAATCGGATCAATATCATGAATAACAATATCTGCACTATCAAATCAACTCATCGTCAAGAATTGAATAGTATAACATAGGAAGATCTTTTATCCATACCGAACTCAAAATTGTATTCCTGATCCAACCAAGACTTCCTTTCTTTTTTTTATTTATCATTCTTTTCCATTCTTTCTTTTCTATAATCTACCGC